ATACTCGTTTGGCCGAGGGCTTCCAAATACATCGTAAGCTAAACCGGTACTGACGAATAACCAACCCGCAATGAATAGGGAAGGTATAGTAATGCTATGAATGACCCAATATCGAATACTGGTAATAATATCAGCAAAAGAACGTTCTCCTGTGCTTCCAGACATGCTCAGCTCCACATATACAGTCAAGGGGGATCGATTCCGTAAAAGATGAGATCAGTAAAGGGCAATCACTGAAAGAGGATCTTTGTACGATCGTCAATATTGTACCGAGGGCATCTTTAGAGTATACCGAATCAGTATAGCTATTCTTCTTCTGACATAGCAACGCAATTTGAATCAGTATCAAAAGAAAGTGCCAAATAATTTATTTCTTCCTTTCCTTTATCTGTTGGTGTAAAATGATGCTGTATTTAATAGAAAATTCTTACAATAAAAGAGATTATCAATTATCACATTTCCGCAATTCAATTTAAGTGATGCAAGATCTAGAAATTTCCCTTTCATGATTTTAGAGACAGCTTTTTGTTGAACCCCCCTCTTTCATTTTAAAAAAATAGGTTAATCGTCCAATAACAAATACGAGTAATAGACCCTATTCGGTGAAAAAAAAAAGCCAAGAAAGAATAAAATAATTCAAATCAATAGTTGTAATGAATTGTTGGGCTGGATCTCAATCCAAATTTTGATCTAGCTACAAGGATGAGACTTTATTTGAAAATATCGAACAAAAAAAATAGTATTCCATAAAAATTTAATTCATAACTAATAATTCAAAAAGAATTTCATTTTTGAATGAAGTTACACGATCCAGTTCATATTATTAGTTTATGCTCAACGACTCGGTTGATAGGAATCGCGAGATGGCTAGATCTTAGAAATGATCAATCAGTTTGATTTTATATGCCTGTCACTTTCTCTTTGTTAGTGCCATCTATAATGATAGATGAATCAAAAATTTTCAATTGAACTTATTCTTTCAATTGGTATTTTTCTATATCTTCCTAATTTTAGAAAAATGGAAACTTAGGTAAATGCTTTAGAAACATATGTATAAAAATACAATATTTCATTTAGCCCCTCCATGCTTACTATAACTAGTTATTTCGGTTTTCTACTAGTGGCTTTAACTATAACTTCTGCTATATTTATTGGTCTGAACAAGATACGACTTATTTAAAATTTATATTTGAAAGAAACAATTCAGAAAGGAAATCCTTCTGTAAGATTCCGTGTATTTGTATTCTAGAGTTACTTACCACGTCAATTGTCAATTTTTGGTCATTGAGATTGACGTCAATTCGGATTAATATTTAGATATAGATATTACCTCTTTTTTTTCTCCTTTTCAAAAAATTGAAATGATTGAAGTTTTTCTATTTGGAATCGTGTTAGGTCTAATTCCTATTACTTTGGCTGGATTATTCGTAACTGCATATTTACAATACAGGCGTGGTGATCAGTTGGACTTTTGATTAATTAATATTTCTTTTTTTGATCGGCCCCCTCCTTTCTTTAATCCACAGGAGAGGAGGTCAAATTGTTTTGTTGTTCGAGCGATTGAATCCATTTCAGTCTACTTCGATCCATGAAGAAAAAAAGCACGCTCTGTAGGATTTGAACCTACGGCATCGGGTTTTGGAGACCCGTGTTCTACCGAACTGAACTAAGAGCGCTTCTTATCCGAATAGACAAGAATGTAAACAAAAGGATTCGTTTTTTAACACCAATACATTTTCTATACATATATTCTATTCTATAGTTTCATAAAAATGAATGATTCCGTGCAATTTGAATCGATCTCAATTGATTCCTCGTTACTGCTCAAAGGAGCAGTAATAGGTAGGGATGACAGGATTTGAACCCGTGACATTTTGTACCCAAAACAAACGCGCTACCAAGCTGCGCCACATCCCTTCAATTGTTCTACAGTGTCATTGTAGATAATTCCTGTCTTGTTTTCCACATCCCTATTTCCTGCATTGAGAAAGACAAATTTTCTGCTCATTTCGTCTTTTTGGTCTCATTTAACATATATTTAACATATCATTTAACATATATTTAACATATAATAATAAGAAAAGGAAAATCTTATGGAGCGTTATACATTTGAATTGGAATTAGGAATTCTGCGTATAACTCTAAGTGGCCCTTACCTACATATGTATCGGATCATCTATGCATTATCTTTACTACAACTACAATAAATAAAAAAAGGAGGTTTTTTCATGCGAGATCTAAAAACATATCTCTCTGTGGCCCCAGTACTAAGTACGCTGTGGTTCGGGGCTTTAGCAGGTCTATTGATAGAGATTAATCGTTTTTTCCCGGATGCGTTGACATTCCCCTTTTTTTCATTCTAGTTATTGACATCGGAAGGAATGAAGAAGATTAGAGATACAATCAAATATTTGTGACTAATCCTCCCCTTTTTCTCTTTTGTCCCTTTTATTCTTATTTTTAGAATAAGGGACGAAAGAGAAAGAATAAAAGTGGATTCAATGCCTGCGAGACTCAGGTTCAAATTTGAATTTAAATGAATATTTAAATGAATATTAATAATAGAGGCATGGGATTAGAGTAGGAAAGTCGGGGTCTAGGGCAAGAATACAAGAGCTTTAACTGAAAAATATCGTTTTAAATAGAGTTTTAAAATCATTGTCTTACTTATTATTATTTACTATGGCTTTGCTTTGATTTATTATTTCTTTATCGATTTTTATCTTTTAGAGTTGGATTTCAAGTTAGTAACTTCTATTTTTTCCTTCCTTTCTTTGTCTTTGTTTCGAATCAAAATAGAAGAGTTGAGTAAATCAAAAATCTAAAGGAGGTTCATGACCAAGAGGAAAGATACGAGGGTCACGGTGATTTTGGAATGTACCGGTTGTATCCAAAACGGTGTTAAGAAGGTATCAACGGGAATTTCCCGATATATTACTCAAAAGAACCGGCACAATACGCCAAATCGATTAGAATTGAGAAAATTCTGTCCTTATTGTTACAAACATAGGATTCATGGGGAAATAAAGAACTAGGTCGAACCGAGTATGCTTGAAGGGGAAAAATGACATTATATAGAACATATTGAAATATATCTAGAAGGTATTTCATTTAAATAAAAAAGAATCCTATTTGTTGCATTTAAAATGACAATTAAGAAATAGGATTTTCGGGATAAGAAATAAACTAAACAAATAAACCATGAATAAATCCAAGCGACCTTTTCTTAAATCTAAGCGATCTTTTCGTAGGCGTTTGCCCCCGATTCAATCGGGGGATCGAATTGATTATAGAAACATGAGTTTAATTAGTCGATTTATTAGTGAACAAGGAAAAATATTATCTAGACGGGTGAATAGATTGACCTTGAAACAACAACGATTAATTACTATTGCTATAAAACAAGCCCGTATTTTATCTTTGTTACCTTTTCTCAACAATGAGAAACAATTTGAAAGAATGGAGTCGACCGCTAGAACTACTGGTCTTAGAACCAAAAATAACTAGGCTTCTTCTTTGTTCACTTCAATCAGAATTCCAATCCGAATTCAAACGCGGATTGGTGTTTTGTTTGACAAATCCGAGAATCCCGATTTTATTATCGTGTCGTAAGAAAAAAACGAATCGGAAAAAAGATTTTTTTATTGAAGCGTTTATTCATTTTGACTACTTCAGTTTAGCCTATTTTATCATAGTCATTTCGACTCCACCTTCCCGGAGTTTATTCTCCGGGGAACTCTTTTTAAATTATTCCGGTGTATTCTTTCCAATCTACTTCTTTTCTGATTTCGTTGGAAATCATATAAAAACAATTCCTATTTGATATAGCTATTTGGGCCAGTATTTTACGATTAAGAAGCAACCGCCTCTTGTATAGATTATGTATTAATTTACTATAACTATAGGATACCCCCCCTTCTCGAATTACTGCGTTTATCCGAGTGATCCACAAACGACGAAAATTTCTCTTTTGCTTATCCCTATCCCGATGAGCCGAAACCAAAGCTCTTATTTTCTGTTGAGTAATAGTTCGGGTGAGTCTTGAATGAGACCCCCGAAAACTTGATGCAAATAAACGAATTTTTGTTCTACGTCTCCGGGCTATATATCCGCGTTTAATTCTGGTCATTAAATAAATAAAATTTTGACAAATAACTAATTGATTTCTTTTCTTTCAGTTATTCTTTTACCCGTCCTGGCCTATTAATAACCAAACGGATTTTTCCAATGTATAAAATAAAAATTCCAACGGCCTTGGCTACTATAACCTTCCCGACCACGATTTTTTCCTTTTTTTAGTTATTTTATTTACTGCGAAATATAAAAGAAATAAGAAATTTGCTTTTGCTAGGTGTCAAAAATATAGTCAATAAAAAAAAAAAGAAATATAAATTAAATGGATAAAGAAATAGTGGGTTTCATCGTTTCTATGGTTACTTCTTAAACGGCGAGGTCTTCTCTATACACCGGAGCCTTTAAACTTCATTTAATATTTCATCAATGTTATTGGTAACTTGTATAGTTCACACCACACTTTTTGGCTCTACCCATGAATTATCCAGTAACAGGTCTTTCACAACTAGACCCGCCTATACAGTAACGGTATTTAATTATGAAAGTTAGCTGGGTAGCTGACCTTCGTAGTCCGAGTGAGAACTTCATTTTTTGTGTTTTTTGAATTTCAATAAGATTTTCCTTCGCTTAATGGATAACCATTTGCTACCAATGAAGAATTGTTTCTCATCTTAAATTCAGGTGGTTGGATTTGCACCACCGGAAACCATAAGCTTTATACACAATTTATACACAATAGGGGGTTTATTTGCTTATTTTTAGATAATGAATGGAGTTCCTCCTTCCATTCTATCTATCCTATTCACCAGACTGATCATTCATACCGGAAGCAGTTTTCTTGCTTTGTTTGTGCCAGCTCATGATCTAAACGAGTCGCACATACACCCTAGTACATGTTCCTCGGCGCTGAGGACATCCCCGAAGAGCGGGGGATTTCGTGACATTTCGAATGGGCTGTCTTGTATTTCTAATGAGTTGTTTAATAGTTGGCATGTTGAAGCATATACATAATGGGCTGGTTTAGATTGATCCTAACCGAATGATTATGAATTTTATTTATTTATTTATATAGTAAATCAGAGATAAAATATCAAATTGCGGATTTGCACAAAATCCATTTTTTTTTTCATTCAACCGCTACAAGATCAACAATTCCATAAGCTTGGGCTTCTGTTGCTGACATAAAAACGTCTCTTTCCATGTCTTCGGATACAACCCATAATGGTTTGCCCGTCCTTTGTACATAAACCTTTGTGAGGGTTTCGCGTAGTTTCAGCAGTTCTTCCGCTTCCAGGATAAATTCTCCCGTTTGTGCCTCATAAAAAGAACTGGCAGGTTGGTGGATCATTACCCTGATGATAGAAGGTTTCTCTATCTGGTGTGATGAAGGGAACAGAAAAGAAAGATAAAGAATAATAGCAAAAAAAAGATAGAATTGAACAACCGTACGGGCATCATCTTTTGTGCATTGCATACGGCTCTACAATCAAATTGACCTTTACCATTCAAGAAAGATAAAAATAGAATCTATCGGCCCCAGACGGGTAAATGTCAAATTGCCACCCTTCCTTTCGGAGGAATTAAAAAATACTATGATGGCTCCGTTGCTTTCTATTTTAAAATAGATTCTATTTTTTTTTCCTTTGATTCAGCAATCCCAAAGTTTCTTTTTGATCCAACGAAAAAAGGAAAAATTTGGTTTTTTTTTTCGCACTCTTTTTTTATAACTTAAATATTGTTAAGAGCCCTTCGGTGTGAAAGTGAAAACAAACAAGTTTGTGACGCGGAATTGGACTTCCGATAGATAACAAAAATCGGAAATGTCTTTTATCTCATACTACTCTCTCGATACATAATTGAATCTTTTGAAAAAACAATACAAAAATTTTTCATATCGAATTCGAAGTGCCATGCTATTATTACTTAATATTCATATGGCGAAGGCATAGTTTTCTTTTTTCTCTCAAATAAAAAAACCTCATTGGCGCCAAGCGTGAGGGAATGCTAGACGTTTGGTAATTTCTCCTCCAACCAGGATAAAAGATCCCATTGACGCGGCCAATCCCATACATATTGTATGGACTTCTGGTCGCACAAATTGCATAGTATCATAAATAGCTACTCCAGGTATTACCCACCCGCCGGGAGAGTTTATAAACAAATACAGATCTTTGGTATCATCCTCGATACTGAGATATACCATAAGGCCAATAAGTTGATTTGAGATCTCGCTATCAACTTCTTGGCCTAAAAAAAGTAATCTTTCTCGATAAAGTCGGTTGAGTAGGGTAAAATTGTATCCCTTAGGAACCGTACATGCACCTTTTGATGCATACGGTTCAAAAAAATTACGAAAAAAAAAAAAAGAATCAATGTATAGATTCCCGTCCTCTTTTTCTTTTCCTATTCTTTTTCATACTCGTTTTTTCTAACTTTTAACGAAAGGGCTTTTTCCTCGATTTTTCAATAAAGACAAGTTTTGATTTCTTCTTTATAATAATAATAGAAAAAAGTCAATAAACTTATCGAATTAACTTCTCCTTGATGTATTGTTTCATCGAGATTCAATCCAAATCACGATGGTATTTTCTTGTTCTTGAATGGGTCTATTTCATATTTTTAGGTTTATGCTCTACTCCGGGTAAAGATATGCCCGATTTTGATTTGCACATATAGGACAAATCTTCCCATCACCATTTCTTTTTTGTTATGACTTTAAAAATAACAAATAGGGATCATTTATGATACACGTATATATCATAGATATATTACCGATTGGGTTTTTTCTAAACGGAGCCTGGATACTTCATTTTTTTAGTCCAACCAAAGCCAACCATAAATTATCCTAATTGATAATAGTACTATGAATTCCCCCAAACACTGCACCTAATTGCACTTCACGCTCCAATTTTTTGATAATTCAATTTCTCTTTCTTGGGCGAAACGGAGGGTATCTCAATCGGGGGAGAGAATGGGGAAATCCCATATGACCCAATATGTCTGACAAGTCGCACTATACGTCAACCCAAGATGCATCTTCCTCGCCAGGACTTCGGAAAGGTACTTTTGGAACACCAATAGGCATGAATTCAAAGAAAAAAGAACTAAATACTATATTTCACTTTGATGTGGAAACGTAACAATATGGTTTTATTGTCTTTATAGGCTTTATACTATTTATTTTATCCATAGATTAGAAAAATTCAGAAAGAAAGACAAAATAAATAAAGGAAAATTTTTACGAATAGGTCCTTTTAATGATAAATTAATGATAAATAAGGATGGGCGCATTTACTCATAGAAAAAGGTATCACTCCACCATTGCGTATTGGTACTTATCGAGTATAGAATAAATCTGCTTCTCTTTGTTATTACGAACAGAATAGAATTATAGAATAAATAACCCTTAGGAAATAATCCACTGAA